AGGGCCTTCTTATCTCTTCCTTTTTCGAGCTCGGGTTTTAGTTTTAGAAGAAGGGACCGAAAAAAAAATATCAGCAACAACTGGGTTTATTACGGGACAGCTCATAATGTTCATATCCATCTATTATGCGCCCTTGCATCTAGCATTGGGTAGCCCACATACAATAACTGTCATAGTTCTACCTTATCTTTTATTTCAGTTCTTCGGCAATAATCACAAAAACTTTTTGAATTATGAATACAAGAATCCAAATTCAATACGCAATTTTAGTATTCAAAAAATATTCTTTCAGAATCTTATTTTCCAGTTATTAAATCCTTTTTTTTTACCAAGTTCAATATTAATAAGATTAGTAAATATTTATTTATTTCGATGCAACAATAAATTTTTATTTTTCACAAGTAGTTTTATTGGTTGGTTAATTGGTCACATTTTTTTGATGAAATTGATTGAATTTATATTAGTCTGCATACAACAAAATAATTCAATTAAATCTAATGTACCTATTCAATCAAATAAGTACATTATGTCAGAATTTCGAAATTCAATGTTTAAAATGTTTATTATTTTCTTATTTGTTACCTGTTTATATTATTTAGGCAGAATACCGCCCCCCTTTTTTACTAAGAAATTGTCAGAAATTCAAAAAAGTAATGAAATTTATAAAAAAGGAAAAAGTGATGTCGAAAAAAATTTGCAAAGGGTACGAACTAAACAAAAACAAAAAAGATCCAAGAACAAAGATATTTTTTCGAAAAAAGAGAAGAATTTGTACAAAATCGATGAGGATAAATATAGCCTAGAATTTGCTCAAAAACCCCTTGTAAGCATTCTTTTTAATTATAAACGATGGAATCGTCCATTTCGATATATAAAAAATAATCGATTTGAAAATATCGTAAAAAATGAAATTTCAGAATTTTTTTTTCATACATGCCAAAGTGATGGAAAAGAGAGAATATCTTTTACGTATCCATCCAATTTATCAACTTTTCAAAAAATGATGGAAACAAAATTGGATCTCTTCACAAGAGATAAAATTTCCTATGACGAATTGTCTAATTATTGGAACTATACTAATGAAGAAAAAAGAAAGAAACTGAGCAATGAATTTCTAAATAGGGCAAAAGTTATAGATAATAAATGGATTTCTCTGGATATATTGGAAAACCGAATTCGATTGTGTAATGATGAAACTAAAACAAAATACTTAACTAAAATATATGATCCTTGTTTAAACAGATCTTTTCGTGGACGAATCCAAGATGAAAAAACTTACAAAAAAAATCAAATTTGGATAAATAAAATTCATGGTACCTTTCTTTATATTAATAATAATATTTATAATAATATTTATCCAAATAATAATAATAATTATCAAGAATTGGAAGAGAAAATAAAAACATTTGATCGAAAAGCATTAGGAATTTCATTTTTTTTTTTTAACCCAATCCATAAATTTTCACAAAAATCAGTATCAAGCTTAGGTTGTGAAGCACTCTATTTATTTCTAGAAGATGAACAAATCAAAAAGAATTCTGAAGATGAAGAAGAAAAAAAAAAAAGAATCAAAATCTTATTCGATGCAATTAGAACAGATTTGAAGGAAAAAACAATAGTAAATCGAAATAGAACTGAATGTATTAGAATAAACGAAATCAGTAAAAAAGTTCCTCGATGGTCATACAAATTTATTGACGAATTAGAACAACTGGACGGAAAAATTGAAGCAGAGAATTATCAAATTCGTTCTAGAAAAGCCAAACGTGTAGTCATTTTAAATAAATCTAAATTTTTTAAGAAAGATAATACTTATAATGATACGGAAGATACCGATAATACTAAAAAAAAAAACGAATTGGCTTTAATACGTTATTCACAACAATCGGATTTTCGGCGAGACATAATAAAAGGATCTATACGTGCTCAAAGGCGTAAAACAGTTACTTGGAAATTTTTTCAAAAAAGTGTGCATTCCCCTCTTTTTTTGGATAAAATGGAGAGACCTTTATTCTTTTTTTTTGATAGTATCAAGTCAATGAAAATCTTTTTTATGTTAAAAAATTGGATGCGAAAAAAGAAAGAATTTCAAATTTATGATTATACAGAGAAAAAAGTAAAAGAAAGTTCGAAAGAGGAACAAAAAAAAGAAAATGAGGAAAAAAAACGTATCGAAATAGCAGAAGCCTGGGATAGTATTATATTTGCTCAAGTAATAAGGGGTTTTTTATTAATAACGCAATCGATTCTTAGAAAATATATTATATTACCTTCATTGATAATAATAAAAAATATTGTTCGTATATTATTTTTTCAATTTCCTGAATGGTCTGAAGATTTTAGGGATTGGAAGAGAGAAATGTATATTAAATGTACGTATAATGGTGTTCAATTATCCGAAACAGAATTTCCAAAAAAATGGCTAACAGACGGTATTCAGATAAAGATATTATTTCCTTTTCGTCTAAAACCTTGGCACAAATCTAAGCTACGATCCAATGAAAAGAAAAAAGATCAAATGAAAAAAAAGAACTTTTGTTTTTTAACAATTTGGGGAACAGAAGTCGAATTGCCCTTTTCTGGTTCTACCCAAAATCGATTTTCATTTTTTAATCCGATTTTAAAAGAACTAAAAAAAAAAAAGAAACAATTTCAGTTTTTCATTTTTCTAGTTCAAAAAGTTTTAAGTGAAAAACTGAAATTGTTTCTAAATATCTTAAAAGAAAAAGCAAAATGGATCATCAAAAGTATTCTATTTCTAACGAAAAAAATAAAAAAATTTTCAAAAGTTCTATTTATTAAATTTAAATTCAAAAAAATAGATGAATTGAGTGAAAGCAAAAAAGATTCAATAATCGGGAAGAACAGTCCAATTATTTTCGAAGCAACCACTCAAATTCAATCTATAAATTCGGCAAATTATTCAATAAAAAAAAAAAAAATAAAGGATCTGAATGCTAAAAGAAAAGAAATTTTAAAAAAAATCGAAAAAATGAAAAAAGGGCTTCTAATTTTAGAGACAAATATTAATTCGAACAAAACTACTTATGGTGTTAAAAGGATCGAATTAAAAAACAAAAATTTGCAGATATTAAAAAGAAGAAGAAATGTTCAATTAACTCGTAAATCACATTCTTTTTTAAAATTTTTCATGAAAAGGACATACATAGATATCTTTCTATATATCATTTGTATTCCGAGGATCAATACACAACTTTTTCTTGAATCAACAAAAAAAATTTTCAATAAATCCATTTACATTAATAAACTAAATGCAGAAAGAACTGATAAAACAAATCAAAATATAATTCGCTTTATTTCGATTATACACAAATATTTTAATACTAGGAATACAAATTCAAAAAATTCTTGTGACGTCTCCTTTTTGTCACAAGCATATGTATTTTTCAAATTATTACAAACCCGAATTATTAACATATATAAATTAAGATCGGTTTTTGAATATCATGAAAATTTTTTTTTTCTTAAAAATGAAATAAAAGATTCTTTTTTTGGAATAGAGGGAATATTTCATTCGAAATTAAAACATAAGAACTCTCACAATTTTGGAATAAATCAATGGACAAATAGGTTAAAGGATAATTATCAATATGACTTATCCCAAAGCAAATGGTCCAGATTAGTACCACAAAAATGGAAAAATAAGATCATTCAATGTCGCGTAACTCAAAATCAAGATTTAACCAAATATAATTCATATGAAAAAAGCCGATTAATTCTTTACAAAGAAGAACAAGTAGGTGCATTAAAAAAAAAAAAAATGAGAAAACAATATAGCTATGATCTTTTATCCTATAGTTTTATCAATTATGTGGATAAGAAAGACTCATATATTTATGGATCGAAATCCCTATTTCAAGTTCAAGCAAATAAAAAAAAAGTAATTTATTCGAATTACAACGCGCATAAAAATGAATTATTTGATATAATAGGTAATATCTTTATCAAAAATTATATAGCGGAAGACACTATTATAGATATGGAAAAAAACCAGTATAGAAAGTATTTCGATTGGGCGAGAATCAATATAGAAATACTAAATCGTTCCATATCGAATCCTGAATTTTGGTTCTTTTCAAAATTAGTGATATTTTATAATGCATATAGGGATAACCCATGGATCATACCAATCCAATTACTTTTTTTTAATTTTAATCCAAATATTAGTGAAAATAAAAATAACATTACTAGAAAGAAAAAAATAAGCGATATTTATCGACCATCGAAAAAAAAGAAATCTCTTGAATTGGAGTTAGAGACTCAAAATCAAGCAAAAACATTATACGTCGATCAAATAAATCTTGAAATACCTCTTTCAAACCAAGAAAAAGATTTTGTAGGATCAGGCAATGAAAAGAATATTAAGGGTAGAAAGAAAAAGAAAGACAAGAACAAGATGGAGGCAGAACTTAATTTCTTACTAAGAAATTTTTCGATTTTACATTTGAATTGGAAGAATTTCTTAGGTCAAAGAATATTTAAAAATGTTAAAGTATATTGTCTCCTGATTAGATTGAAAAATTTAAGAGAAATTACTATAGCGTCTATTCAAAGAGGAGAGCTAGGTCTAGATATTATGATGATTCAAAATCAGAAGAATTTAACTCTTCAAGGCTTAAGAAAAAATAAAAAATTGATAAAAAAAGAAATATTTGTTATAGAACCTGTTCGTTTGTCTAGAAAAAACAAGAAAAAATTTCTTATGTATCAAACCGTGGGTCTTTCATTAATTCATAAGAATAAACGAAAAATTTATAAAAAATACCCAGAAAAATGTAATGTTAATAAGCAAAATTTAGATAAATACATTACAAGAACAAGAGATCAAAAGGTAATAGAAAAAAAGAATTTTGATTTACTTGTTACTGAAAATATTTTATCCCCTAGACGTCGTAGAGAATTGAGAATTCTAATTTGTTTAAATCCAAGTAATATAAATAGTATAGATAGAAACACAATATTTTATAATGAAAATAAAGTCCATAATTGTTTTCAAGTTTTGACTAAAAACTATATATATCTTGAGAAAGAGAAAAAAAAACGAATGAATTTAAAAATTTTTCTTTGGCCAAATTATCGATTAGAAGATTTAGCTTGTATAAATCGCTATTGGTTTTATACCCATAATGGAAGTCGTTTCAGTATAGTAAGAATACATATGTATCCGCGATTGAAAATTCGTTAATCGAAATTTGTCTTCATATAAAATACATAACATAAATACAGACGCGCATTGTGGCATTGATATAAATAAAATGAAATATCCATTAGATCCAAAAAAATCAACGAAATCCTCTTTTATTTTTTAAGGAAATTCATATTTATATACAAAATTCAAAATTAGTGTCATTATTATTACTGATCAATAAATCAAATATATATATAAAGCGAGGAGATGGGAAAATAAAAAAAATATATATATATATATAAAGCGAGGAGAAGGAAAAAACTTTCAATTTTTTATGGTAAAAAATGCATTTATACCTGTTATTTCAGAAGAAAAAAAAGAAAAAAACCCGGGATCGGTTGAATTTCAAGTATTCCATTTTACCAATAGAATACGAAGACTTACTTCACATTTTGAATTGCACCGAAAAGACTATTTATCTCAAAGAGGTTTACGTAAAATTCTGGGAAAACGGCAACGATTACTATCTTATTTGTCAAAGAAAGATGGAATACGTTATAAAAAATTAATAAATCAGTTTGATATTCGGGAGTCCAAAATTCGTTAAATTGAAAAGTAATTCTCAATTATTCGATTTATTAGATCTGGCATTTTGATGAACTTTTTTAAGCGATTCATATAAGAATGAATCGAGGAAAAACCTATGAATATCTTAACTACAAGAAAGGACTTTATGATAGTTAATATGGGCCCTCACCACCCATCAATGCATGGTGTTCTTCGACTTATTGTTACTCTAGATGGTGAAGATGTTATTGATTGTGAACCAATATTGGGTTATTTACACAGAGGAATGGAAAAAATAGCGGAAAATCGAACAATTATACAATATCTGCCTTATGTAACACGTTGGGATTATTTAGCTACTATGTTCACAGAAGCAATAACTGTAAACGGACCAGAACAATTGGGAAATATTCAAGTACCTAAAAGAGCCAGCTATATCCGAGTAATTATGTTGGAATTGAGTCGTATAGCTTCTCACCTATTATGGCTAGGGCCTTTTATGGCAGATATTGGTGCACAAACCCCTTTCTTCTATATTTTCAGAGAAAGAGAATTAATTTATGATCTATTTGAAGCTGCGACGGGTATGAGAATGATGCATAATTTTTTTCGTATTGGGGGGATAGCAACTGATTTACCTTATGGTTGGATAGATAAATGTTTTGATTTCTGCGATTATTTTTTAACAAGGATTGTTGAATATCAAAAACTTATTACTCGAAATCCGATTTTTTTAGAACGGGTTGAAGGGGTAGGGGTTATTGATGGAAAGGAAGTAATAAATTGGGGTTTATCGGGACCGATGCTTCGGGCTTCCGGAATACAATGGGATTTACGTAAAATTGATAATTATGAATGTTACGAAGAATTTGATTGGGAAGTTCAATGGCAAAAAGAAGGAGATTCATTAGCTCGTTATTTAGTTCGAATTGGTGAAATGATGGAATCCATAAAAATTATTCAACAAGCTTTGGAAGGAATTCCTGGCGGGCCATATGAAAATTTAGAAATCCGTTCCTTTGATAGAGAAAAAGAGCCAGAATGGAATGATTTTGAGTATCGATTTATTAGTAAAAAACCGTCTCCGACTTTTGAATTGCCTAAACAAGAACTTTATGTAAGAATTGAGGCCCCCAAGGGAGAATTGGGAATTTTTCTAATAGGAGATCAAAATGGTTTTCCTTGGAGATGGAAAATTCGTCCACCGGGTTTTATCAATTTGCAAATTCTTCCTCAATTAGTTAAAAGAATGAAATTGGCCGATATTATGACAATACTAGGTAGCATAGATATTATTATGGGAGAAGTTGATCGTTGAAATGATAATAGATATAACAGAAATACAAGATATGCATTTTTTTTTCAGATTAGAATCCTTTAAAGAAGTATATGGAATTATATGGGCATTTTCACCTATTTTTATTCTTGTATTGGGAATTACAATAAGTGTACTAGCAATTGTATGGTTTGAAAGAGAAATATCCGCAGGAATACAACAACGTATTGGACCTGAATACACCGGTCCTTTTGGAGTTCTTCAAGCTCTAGCCGACGGAACAAAATTACTTTTCAAAGAAAATCTTATTCCATCTAGAGGAGATATTCGTTTATTCAGTATAGGACCATCCATATCAGTCATATCAATTATAATAAGCTATTCGGTAATTCCTTTTGGGTATAATTTTGTTTTATCTGATCTGAATATTGGTGTTTTTTTATGGATTGCTATTTCGAGTATTGCTCCCATTGGACTTCTTATGTCAGGATATGGGTCAAATAATAAATATTCCTTTTTGGGTGGTCTACGAGCAGCTGCTCAATCGATTAGTTATGAAATACCATTAGCTCTATGTGTGTTATCGATATCTCTACGTGTGATTCGTTAAGACAGAAATTTGTCGTTCGATACTATTACTATTGCTATACTCCTTTCTTTATAATACTTTTCTAGTATAAGGAGGTTAATAAATTGAATATATATATTCCTTTTATTTTTAGTATTTATTTATTCAGATTGAATAATTTAATCAGATAGTTATATGAGTGCAATAAAACAGCTTCTATTGAATATAATTTATGAATACTATATTACTTATAGTTAATAGCAAAGTATGATAATAAAAAATTGCAGTAAAAATATTGAGTCTCATTTTCTATGTATAAGAATTAAGTGAAAAAATCAATTCAATTTTAAGTAGAAGTGGTCGTTTATCCCAAGGTTGGTTGATTAATCATCCTGTCTTGAAGCGGGCACAAAAGACCAACTTTAATTTATTTTAATATATTTTATATATATTACCATATATATAAAATATATTAAAATAAGGGATTAATAAAAAAAATGAATGGATGGTTAGAAACACCAAGATATACAAAGGATTTGTAACGTATATTTTTTAAAATATCCAAAAGAACATTTATGACTAATAGAAAAAAGAATACTAATTGGGGCTTTCAATTGGTAGAAAAAAGAAAGCCGTACTCCCCACAATTCCGATCCAGAGTATCTTCTATCCACTAATTAAATAAATGACTATCAGAAACGAAATAATCCTTTAATTTTTTTCTTAAGTCCCTTTTTTATTATACTTGCATAAAAAAAGAATAGGTTAAGAACAAAAAAAAAAGGGATCCACTTTTTCTTTTTTTGTCTTATATCCATATTTATGGAGATAGAATTCATGTCATAATTTTGAAAACTAACATGTAATTCTTTTTCGTAATCGAAAACGATTAGGAAGTTATTGGAAGGAGTTATTGATAATTCTAAAAGAGTATTTTATGAAAGAATTTAGTTATTACTCAACAAATTGACTTTTTGATTTGTTAAGGGATGAGATCAATTCAGAAGTACCTTTCATATTTTTTATTTATTTATAAAATAAAAAAAAAATTAAAAAATATGAAATACAATGTATTTTTCCTTATTCCAATTTTTTATTAGGTTATTAGGACAGACAGAATTCTATTGGTCTAATTCAGAACCGTCCAATAAAATGGAATCTTATATATCTTAGGGATATATCAAGGGATAAATAAATGGCTCGGTCCGTAGATTTTTTTAAGGCTTTAAAAAGGAGCCGTATGAGGTGAAAATCTCATGTACGGTTCTGTAATAGAGATGGGAACAGTAATGTTATCACCGACTAAGATTATCAAACAGTTTAAGTACAGTTGATATAGTTGATGCTCAATCAAAGTATGGTTTTTGGGGATGGAATTTATGGCGTCAACCTATGGGTTTCATCGTTTTTATAATTTCTTCCCTAGCAGAATGTGAAAGATTACCTTTTGATTTACCAGAAGCGGAAGAAGAATTAGTAGCAGGTTATCAAACCGAATATTCGGGTATCAAATTTGGTTTATTTTACGTTGCTTCCTATTTAAACCTATTAATTTCTTCGTTATTTGTAACAGTTCTTTACTTGGGTGGTCCAAATATCTCTATTCCTTACATATTTGTTTCTGAATTTTTTGAAATAAATAAAGCATATGGAGTTTTTGTAACAATAATGGGTATCTTTATTACACTAGCTAAAACTTTTTTATTTTTATTTGTTTCTATCACAACACGATGGACTTTGCCTAGACTAAGAATAGATCAATTATTAAATCTTGGGTGGAAATTTCTTTTACCGATTTCTCTTGGTAATCTATTATTAACAACTTCGTCTCAACTGTTTTCACTATAAAAAATGGACCTTCTATATTAAAATTAAAAACTTGTATCAAACAAGAGAAAGAAAAAAATATTCAGAGATATTCACGATATGTTCCTTATGGTAACTGGATTCATAAATTATGGTCAACAAACAGTCCGAGCTGCAAGGTACATTGGTCAAGGTTTCATGATTACCTTATCTCACGCAAATCGTTTACCTGTAACTATTCAATATCCTTATGAAAAAAGAATCACATCAGAACGTTTCCGTGGTCGAATACATTTTGAATTTGATAAATGCATTGCTTGTGAAGTATGTGTTCGTGTATGTCCCATAGATTTACCCGTTGTTGATTGGAAACTAGAAACGGATATTCGAAAGAAACGGTTGCTTAATTACAGTATTGATTTCGGAATCTGTATATTTTGTGGTAACTGTATTGAGTATTGTCCAACAAATTGTTTATCAATGACTGAAGAATATGAACTTTCGACTTATGATCGCCACGAATTGAATTATAATCAAATTGCTTTGGGCCGTTTACCAGTATCAGTAATTGATGATTATACAATTCGAACGATTCAAATAAAATTATAAATTATTGATAATTAAATCCAATTCTTCTGAAAACGAAAATTATCGAATATAAATCCAATCATATATTATACATATACTTCTTTTACTTATATACTTCTTTTACTTCTTTAATTTTTAAAATTTTAATTTTCTAGTTTGAAATTACTCTTTCATATAAAGAAACGAATGAAATGATATTGATTCGATAATAACTGTACTTATAGCAATTCACTTTTTTTATATTAGGATCATTTCTTATCTTAGGATTAGGTTCAATTCAATGCGGAGAGAATTTTAGTATTTTATCTATAATTTTTTTCCTGGTCATATCAATAAGGTCATGAAATTTCGATTTATTTATCTCTTATTTTACATATAATGGATTTGCCTGAACCGTTACATGATTTTCTTTTAGTCTTTTTGGGGTCAGGTCTTATACTAGGAAGTCTAGGAGTAGTATTATTTACGAATCCCATTTTTTCTGCTTTTTCGTTGGGAATGGTTCTTGTTTGTATATCTTTATTCTATATTTTATCAAACTCCCATTTTGTAGCTGCATCACAGCTACTTATTTACGTGGGCGCTATAAATGTTTTAATCATATTTGCTGTGATGTTCATGAATGGTTCAGAATATTACCAAGATTTTCATCTTTGGACCGTTGGGAACGGAATTACTTTGACGGTTTGTACAAGTATTTTTCTTTCACTAATAACTACTATTCTAGATACATCATGGCATGGGATTATTTGGACTACAAGACCAAATCAGATTATAGAGCAAGATTTGATAAGTACTAGTCAACAAATTGGAATTCATTTATCAACAGATTTTTTTCTTCCATTTGAACTCATTTCAATAATTCTTTTAGTTGCTTTGATAGGTGCAATTGTTGTGGCTCGCCAATAAGATATTTTTAGAACTAACAATATAAATCCAAATTGAATTTTGTTAGATTTTATCACATTTATTTTCGTTGAATTCTATGTGAACGTAAAAGAGTATTTATGTAGAAAATCGTTTTTTGTAGTAGACTTTTTATATTCTTTAGTCAATAAAATCCGTTAAATTCTCGTTCATATTGAAATGAATCAAAATTGATAAGGAGTTGGTCAATGATATTTGAACATGCACTTGTTTTGAGTGCCTTTTTATTTTCTATAGGTATCTATGGGTTGATTACAAGTCGAAATATGGTTAGAGCCCTTATGTGTCTTGAACTTATACTGAATGCAGTTAATATAAATCTCGTAACCTTTTCCGATTTTTTTGATAGTCGTCAATTAAAAGGAAATATTTTTTCAATTTTTGTTATAGCTGTTGCAGCCGCTGAAGCAGCTATCGGACTGGCTATTGTTTCCTCTATTTATCGTAATAGAAAATCAACTCGTATCAATCAATCGAATTTGTTGAATAAATAGTATTACTAAAAAAAAGTAGAATTTATAATAGTGTGTACTATTAATCAATTCAAATGGGCATATATTTCAAATTGGCATATATGATATATAACTTATGATAATGTGATAATGTTTGCAAAAACAAACATAAGAAATCAAAGTATCTTGGTTCTATTATGTTATTTTTATTTTAATTAATCTAGTAAGTAGATTTTGATTAGCAAAATTATGATAAATCATTGATTCATCTGGTGTAATATTTATATATAATTCGTTTACGACTTTACTAGATCGAAAATGGTGAATTTTTGATGTTCAAGGATTACGATCCAATGTCACATTCAGTAAAGATTTATGATACATGTATAGGATGTACTCAATGTGTTCGAGCCTGCCCCACAGATGTTTTAGAAATGATACCTTGGGATGGATGTAAAGCTAAACAAATTGCTTCTGCCCCAAGAACAGAAGACTGTGTTGGTTGTAAGAGGTGTGAATCCGCCTGTCCGACGGATTTCTTAAGTGTTAGAGTTTATTTATGGCATGAAACAACTCGAAGCATGGGTCTAGCTTATTGATATATTTCAAAAAGAACCACACACACAAGTACCTTTTTTTTACTGGCAAAAACCCGCGCTCAAAATACAAAAGATTTGTTTTTATATTTTGAGCGCGGGTTTTTCTAGTCTAAGTATATCTTATTTTTATCACGAATTTTTTTCCTTGGTTAACAATAATTGTAGTTTTGCCAATAGCCGCGGGTTCCTTAATTTTCTTATTTCCTCATAAAGGAAATAAGAAAATTAAGTGGTATACTTTTTGTATTTGTTTAATTGATCTACTTCTAACAGCCTATGTATTTTGTTATCATTTCGAATTGGATGATCCACTAATTCAATTGACAGAAAATTATAAATGGATCCATTTTTTTGACTTTTACTGGAGATTCGGAATAGATGGACTCTCTATAGGACCCATTTTATTGACAGGATTCATTACTACTTTAGCTACGTTAGCGGCTCAGCCAGTTACTCGAGAATCCAAATTTTTTTATTTCCTGATGTTAGCAATGTATAGTGGTCAAATAGGAACATTTGCTTCTCGAGACATTTTACTTTTTTTCATCATGTGGGAATTCGAATTAATTCCCGTTTATCTACTTTTATCCATGTGGGGTGGAAAAAAACGTTTGTATTCAGCTACAAAATTTATTTTGTACACTGCGGGAAGTTCTGTTTTTTTATTACTGGGAATTCTGGGTATGGGTTTATATAGTTCGAATGAACCAACATTAAATTTTGAATTATTAACTAATCAATCATATCCCATGGCGTTGGAAATAATATTCTATATGGGATTTCTTATTGCTTTTGCTGTCAAATTACCAATTATACCCTTACATACGTGGTTACCCGACACCCACGGAGAGGCACATTACAGCACTTGTATGCTTTTAGCCGGAATATTATTAAAAATGGGAGCATATGGGTTGGTTCGAATTAATATGGAATTATTATCTCGTGCTCATTCTATATTTTGCCCCTGGTTAATGCTATTAGGTTCAATTCAAATAATCTATGCAGCTTCAACATCTCTTGGTCAACGTAATTTAAAAAAAAGAATAGCTTATTCTTCGGTATCTCATATGGGTTTCTTAATTTTAGGAATTGGCTCTATAAGCGATACAGGTCTCAACGGGGCTATTTTACAAATAATCTCTCATGGATTTATTGGCGCTGCTCTTTTTTTCTTGGCGGGAACTAGTTATGATAGACTACGTCTTCTTTATCTCGACGAAATGGGTGGAATGGCTATCCCAATGCCAAAAATATTCACAGTTTTCACTATGTTATCGATGGCTTCTCTTGCATTGCCGGGCATGAGCGGTTTTGTTGCAGAATTGATAGTCTTATTAGGAATAATTACTAGCCAAAAATATCTTTTAATCACAAAAATACTAGTAACTTTTGTAACAGCAATTGGAATGATATTAACTCCTATTTATTCATTATCTATCTTACGTCAAATGTTCTATGGATACAAGATTTTTAATACACCAAATTCTTATTTTTTTGATTCGGGGCCACGAGAATTATTTATTTCAATTTCTATCCTTATACCTGTTATAAGTATTGGTATTTATCCAGATTTTATTTTTTCATTTTCGGCTGACAAGGTTGAAGCTATTCTATCTAATTTTTTATAGATAGTTTTCAGGAATAAATGAAAAAAAAAAAAGAAGAAATAAATCCTATGTACAATACAAATATATATATATATTTGTATTGTATTAATTATGTATTAATTTATGTATTAAAAAAGAAATAATTCTAAGTGAATATGTTGTTTGTGAGAAACCCTTGAGTCACTACCGCATTACTTGATTTAAGGGGTTCTCTATCATTTATTTGAATTTTTCTTTTTAGTTATTATATATATTTATTCTATTTTATTTGGATTTCTTTATTTCGATTTGTAAAGTTGTTTCTTCACTTTAATTCAATTAGATGTAAATGAACCATAACTATGTAGTCCTATTCCTAAAAGATTTATCCCTAAATAACATACCCAAATTATAAAAAAACCCATAGAAGCCACTATTGAAGAGTTTATATATTCTAATTTTTTATTTTTTCTAGTATGTAAATAAATCGCGAATATAGTCCAAGTAATAAAAGCCCAAGTTTCCTTTGGATCCCAATTCCAATATGATCCCCATGCCTCATTAGCCCATACTGCTCCTGAAATAATACCTATTGTTAAAAAGATAAAACCTAGACTAATAGTACGGTAACCCCAACGATCCAATTGTTGAATAAATTGAGATCTATAATAATTTCTATAAGACGAAAAAGCTGTTTTTTGGAAAACATTATTTTTTTCATTCATATTCATGTATTTAATTTCGACAAAAGAAAATGATTCATTTATTAAAAAAAACAAATTCTTGCTTTTACCAAGCAGTTCTTGGAATGTAATGACTAAAATAGCCACAGATAATAATGATCCACATAAAAGAGTTGCATAACCCAATATCATCATACTTACGTGCATCATTAACCAATGGGACTGTAAAGCGGGTACTAATATTATGGATTCGTTCATTTTTTTAAAAAGACCTGAAGTAGCAAAGACTTGAGTAAAAATAACACTTGGTGCTATTATTGTGTTTAAATAGTAGTTTTTATGTTTTTTGAAGGAAGGAACCATATAAAAAATGGAAAAAGTCCATGAAAGAAATATTAATGATTCATATAAATCACTAAACGGTAAATGTCCCGAAAAAGCCCAACGAGTAACTAACAATCCTGTTATACAAAAAAAGGTTATTATCATGCCTTTTTTTGACGAATCATATAATCTTATGATTTCATTGACTAATAATAAGGTTATCAAATGAATTGAAATTAAAATGGATACGACCGAAAACGATATATGAGTTAATATATGCTCTAAAGTGGAAAATACCATCATATAATATATAATGACAAAATCGAAATACTAGGAATAGAAATAAGAATTGAGTTCATTATAGGACCTTTTTTTTTTGAAAAGATAAGATATCATGCCGCTACTCGGACTCGAACCGAGATGCTCTAGCACTGCTTCCTAAGAGCAGCGTGTCTACCAATTTCACCATAGCGGCTTACTCAAAATCATAATAATTAATTTTTAATCAATTGTCGAGATTCAAAGAATCAATTAAAGTAAAATATTTGTTTACTAAACATTAAATAAAGAATTTTATTAGAATCTATTCGAAATATATATTTCAATACTTTTCTTTTTATTCTATATCTATATTCTTATTCTAAATATAAAATATAAATACATTTTTTATTCTGAAGTCTTAGTAAAAGTAAAAAAAAATTTATATTATTATATATATAAAATATAAATTAATAATTATAAAATTATAATCCAATTATTATGTTTATGTTATGTAATTTTAAATGACTCTTTTTTTATTTATTTCATTTTCTGAATATAAAGAAATGTATTTCCATTTTTTTATATTCAGTGGAAAATAAAAAAGAGCACTTCTATAATCAAAATAAAAAATGGAACACTACATTCAAAGTATTTTTTATTAGAATATAGATAATGTAAATATTATAAATTAATACTATACTGAAATTAATACTATAACTATATATATATTAAATATTAAATTTATATTAGTATTTTTTTTATTTTAAAAATATTCATTGAATCCAGTTAATTGAAATTACTCTAACGTTTGTATTTGTTACAAAAAAAGCTTTTTGAATTCCCCGTAAAAATAGATTGTGCTAATGAAAAAGCTTTCAATCTTGTCCAATATCCTTTCTTTTTCCATAAAGTATTCCGAATAATTTTTTTTGATATAGAAGTGCGCTTTTTTGGAACTGCCATATAATTTATATAGTTTTTCATTTTTATATAGTTCTATGTCAAAGACATTTTTTTACGTAAATGAAAAGGAATTTCTCTTTAATTAGCCATATATCTTATCTATCTTAATTCCCATTTTTTGTTTCCTATTTAAAGTAAAACATTGAATATTATAACCCTTTTTTTTTGATTTTTCCAAACATCAAGATTTTTTATTTTATTGTAATCAAAATACTAAATTAGTTAAAAAATCAAAAATGAACCGATGATTTTTGTCAAAAAAGGACTTTTTTTAATTCATCATTCATATAAAAATAAAAAATGTTCTTAGTTTTGGTGTAATTAATTATTTTATTCCAACTCTATACATAAAATGAAATTCGAATTAAAAAAAAATTATTTTTTGCTAGGAATTTCGTTATCACTCCATTTTTAGTTTATACTTTGTAATATGTAATATTTCAAATATTGAATAAAGATTCAAATTAATAATACATCTGTCTATTTTAATTCTATATTTCTTTTTTTTATTAACCGAACTCCTTCTTTACAAAAAAGATAAAAAACCAACGAATAAGAAATAAAATTCATTAGAATCGGAATTTTTTTTGTTTATTGTATGGAATATACATATCAATATTCATGGATTATACCTTTTATTCCATTTCCAGTTCCTATGTTAATAGGAGTGGGACTTTTATTTTTTCCGACGGCAACAAAAAATCTGCGTCGTATGTGGGCTTTTCCTAGTATTTTATTGTTAACTATAGTTATGATTTTTTCGGTTGATCTGTCTATTCATCAAGTCAATAATAGCTCTATTTATCAATATGTATGGTCTTGGACCATAAATAATGATCTTTCTTTAGAGTTTGGGTGCTTAATCGATTCACTTACGTCTATTATGTCAATATTAATTACTACTGTTGGTATTTTGGTTCTTATTTATAGTGATAATTATATGTCTCATGATCAAGGATATTTGAGATTTTTTGCTTATATGATTCTTTTTAATATTTCAATGCTGGGATTAGTTACTAGTTCAAATTTGATACAAATTTATGTTTTTTGGGAATTGGTTGGAATGTGTTCTTATTTATTAATAGGCTTTTGGTTCACACGTCCTATTGCGGCAAATGCTTGTCAAAAAGCATTTGTAACTAATCGTGTAGGGGATTTTGGTTTATTATTGGGAATTTTAGGTCTTTATTGGATAACGGGTAGTTTGGAATTTAGGGATTTGTTTCAAATAATAAATAACTTAATTTATAAAAATGAGATTAATGTTTTTTTTGTTACTTTGTTTGCCCTCTTCCTATTTTGTGGCGCAGTCGCTAAATCCGCCCAATTTCCTCTTCATGTGTGGCTACCTGATGCTATGGAAGGACCTACTCCTATTTCCGCCCTTATACATGCTGCTACTATGGTAGCGGCTGGAATTTTTCTTGTAGCTCGGCTTCTTCCTCTTTTCATAGTTCTACCCCCAATAATGAATGGAATAGCTTTTATAGGTATAATAACAGTAGTATTAGGAGCTACTTTAGCTATTGCTCAAAAAGATATTAAGAAAAATTTGGCCTATTCCACAATGTCTCAATTGGGTTATATGATGTTAGCTTTAGGTATGGGATCCTATCGAGCCGCTTTATTTCATTTGATTACTCATGCTTATTCAAAAGCATTGTTGTTTTTAGGATCTGGATCCATTATTCATTCAATGGAAGCTGTTGTCGGATATTCTCCAGCTAAAAGTCAAAATATGGTTCTTATGG